TAGAATATCGATTTTTTTTATTCTTTATATAAGAATATCGATTTTTTAATGGATATAGATACTCATAAACAAATAAATCATGTGCCGAGAACCAGATTTGAACTGGTGACACGAGGATTTTCAGTCCTCTGCTCTACCAGCTGAGCTATCCCGACCATTTCCGAACCATTTCTGATACGCCATCTTCATCATTTTACTAAACGACTTAGGTCTATGTCAATTTAAAAACGACGATTTCGTACGTTTCTAATGTATGTGTATCATATCTATCACAACACTTGTGAAAAGAAAAAAAACCAGATACATTTGTGAAAGAATCAAATGAAGGAAAAAGATAAAGAATTCTTTTCAAAGATAGATAATTAGGGAGTCTGACGGATCTTTTTGGGGATAGAGGGACTTGAACCCTCACGATTTCTAAAGTCGACGGATTTTCCTCTTACTATAAATTTCCTTGTTGTCGATATTGACATGTAGAATGGGACTCTATCTTTATTCTCGTCCGATTAATCAGTTATCTATCAGACTATGGAGTACGTTATTTGATCAATTGATTTGATCAATTAATATTCGATCCTTTCTACAACTTAGAATTTATTCAGAACTATTTTTTTTATGAAAAAATGAAAAAAAAAAAAAAGATACAAGAAAAATATAGATACAGATTTTGGTCGCTCGTCATTAATTATTTGTATTTGAGATAGTATTTCAGTACGTGGATCTATGTATATTAGTGTTATCTTTTATTTTAACACTTTATCTTTTCTGAAGTTTTAATAGAAGGATTCTTTTATACAACGCAATCAACTCCATTTGTTAGAACAGCTTCCGTTGAGTCTCTGCACCTATCCTTTTTTTTTCTGTCTTTATGAACCTTTGTTGTTTTTTTTTTGTTTTCGAAAAAAAAAGGATTTGGCTCAGGATTGCCCATTTTTTATTCCAGGGTTTCTCTGAATTTGAAAGTTATCACTTAGTAAGTTTCCATACCAAGGCTCAATCCAATTAAGTCCGTAGCGTCTACCAATTTCGCCATATCCCCCCCCTCTTTATTTGATTTGTTTTGAGATTAAGATCTTATTATTATGTCATGTCCTTTTTTTCTTTTATTTTTATTCTACCGGAACTGTTGAATTCATTAGATACTGATTCCTGTAAAAGTCTTTCCTCTTATTTGCCTCTTATTTTCTTTGATTTATTATCTATTCTCTTTCATCTCTATCGTAGAACCATATTTGGTCTAATCAGAAATGATTCTATCATTTCTGTATCCACAATTCAATATGTATGTATATATATATATATATATATATATACCATATTTTTTCTATATGCCTCTCTTCCTATCATTTTTATCATGTAATTTTTAATACTCGAAGGGTCAATTCTTTTCTTTTATATTATATATATAGTATTTCTTTTCTACATTCATATTAATTATGAATAACTAAGAATGAAAAGTTAATAGATAGGATTCCTGCAGTGAAATTCCTATGGATGTACAATTTCTGTTATGCGAGCCCGCTTAGCTCAGAGGTTAGAGCATCGCATTTGTAATGCGATGGTCATCGGTTCGACTCCGATAGCTGGCTTTTTTCTATTTGTTTGAGTTTTTACGTGATTGATAATGTCTTTTTAAAATTAAAGAATATTGAAAAGACTTCTTTCTTTTTTTCCAAAGGTTACCGATTATTATGTCGTAGGAATGTAAAGTTCTAAATAATTGTTAGAGTAGTTAAATCTCCGCAAAACAAATCAAGAAAAAGAAAAGGACCTTTTTATTTTCCTATATACATTCTTTGTATATATAAGGTATATGTAAAAAAGTTCCAATATTAATACAATCCCTCTCAGTATTCTTTATAATAGAATTCTAATACTTCAGACTTCATTTTTTTTATTTATATATTTATCCTTTAGTTCTAGTTCAGTTTGAATTTAGGTTTATGGAATTTCTAAAAAATAGGGCAAATTAGGAGTATTTATGTCACGTTACCGAGGACCTCGTTTCAAAAAAATACGCCGTTTGGGGGCCTTACCAGGATTAACTAGTAAAAGTCCTAGAGTCGGGAGTGCTTTTTCGCGCTTTGGTAAAAAATCTCAATATTGTATTCGTTTAAAAGAAAAACAAAAATTGCGCTTTCATTATGGTCTTACAGAACGACAATTACTGAAATACGTGCGTATTGCCGCAAAAGCCAAAGGACCGACGGGTCAGGTTTTACTACAATTACTTGAAATGCGTTTAGATAATATCCTTTTTCGATTAGGTATGGCGTCAACTATTCCTCAAGCCCGCCAATTAGTTAATCATAGACATATTTTAGTTAATGGTCGTATAGTGGATATACCAAGTTATCGCTGCAAACCCCGTGATCTTATTACAGCGAAGGATGAACAAAAATCGAAAGATATGATTAAAAATTCTCTTGACTCATTCCCCCGGAAGAAATTGCCAACACATTTGACTCTTGACCCCAAAAAATATAAAGGATTGGTCAAT